ATTTCTTGAATCAACAAAAAAAATTATGAATAAATCTATTTACAATAATGAAACAAGTCAAGAAATAATTAAAAAAAAAAATCAAAATCCAATTGAGTTTATTTCGACTATAAAAAAGTCACTTTATAATATTAGTAATAGTAAGACAAATTCACATATTTTTTATGACTTATCGTACTTGTCACAAGCATATGTATTTTACAAATTATCACAAACCCAAGTTATTAACTTGTATAAATTAAAATCAGTTCTTCAATATCAAGGAATCCCTTTTTTTCTTAAACCTGAAATAAAGGATTCTTTTGAAACACAAGGAATAGTTCATTCTAAATTAAGGGATAACAGACTTCCGAGTTCTGAAATGAATCAATGGAAAAACTGGTTAAGAGGGCATTATCAATACGGTTTTTCTCAGATCAGATGGTCTAGATTAATACCACAACAATGGCGGAATAGAGTTTATCAACGTCGTATGGTTAAAAGGAAAAATTTCAGCAAATGGAATTCATATGAAAAAGACCAATTAATTGATTACAAAAAAGAAAATATTTTTGAAGTCTATTCATTATCGAATCAAAAAGATAATTTTCAAAAATACTATAAATATGATCTTTTCTCATATAAATCTATTAATTCTGAAAATAAAAAGGACTCATTTATTTCTAGATCGCCGTTTGAAGGAAATAAGAATCAAGAGATTTCTTATAATTACAACACATATAAAGACACTTTTTTTGATATACTGAGGAGTATCCCTATCAAGAATTATCTAGGAAAGAGCGATATTCTATATATGGAAAAAACTCCCGATAGGAAATATTTTGATTGGAAAATTCTCCATTTTGATCTTAGACAAAAAGTCGATATTGAGGCCTGGATCACGATCGATGCCAATAGTAATCAAAATACTCATATTGTTACTAATAATTATCAAATAATTGATAAAAAAAATATTTTTGATCTTATGATTCCAGAAATGAATCTACCAAACTCCTCAAAAGTATTTTTTGATTGGATGGGGATGAATGAAAAAATACTAAAGCGTCCCATATTGAATCTGGAACTTTGGTTCTTCCCAGAATTTTTGTTACTTTATAATACATATAAAACGAAACCTTGGTTTATACCAAGCAAATTACTTCTTTTAAATTTGAATAGAAATGCAAATAGTAATGAAAATCAAAATCAAAAGATTAATGAAAAGCAAAAGGGAAGCTTTTTGATACCATCGAATAAAAAAATAAAGAATCAAAATCAAGAAGAAAAAAAAACCACAAGTAAAGGGAATCTTGGATCCGTTCTTTCAAACCAACAAAAAGATATTGAAGAAGATTATGCGAGATCGGACATGAAAAAAGCTAAAAAGAAAAAACAATACAAAAGTAACACGGAAGCAGAACTCGATTTGTTCCTGAAACGTTATTTGCTTTTTCAATTGAGATGGGACGATACTTTGAATCAAAGAATGATCAATAATATTAAGGTATATTGTTTCCTGCTTAGACTAATAGATCCAAGAAAAATTTCTATATCCTCGATTCAAAGGGGAGAAATGAGTTTGGATATAATGCTAATTCAGAAGAATTTAACTCTTCCAGAATTGATGAAAAGGGGAATATTGATTATCGAACCCATTCGTCTGTCTGTAAAAAACGACGGACAATTTCTTATGTATCAAACCATCGGTATTTCGTTGGTTCATAAGAGTAAGCACCAAACTAATCAAAGATACCGAGAGCAAAGATCTGTTGCTAAGAATAATTTTGATGAATCTATTCCACCACATGAAAGAATAACAAAAAATAGAGACAAAAATCATTTGGATTTGCTTGTTCCTGAAAATATTTTCTCGTTTAGGCGTCGTAGAAAATTAAGAATTCTAATTTGTTTCAATTCAAAGAATAGGAATGATGGAGATAGAAATCCTGTATTTTGCAACGAAAAGAATAGCAGCCAAGTTCTAGGTGACAGTAATCACCTTGATAGAGAGACAAATCAATTAATGAAATTTAAGTTCTTTCTTTGGCCTAATTATCGATTAGAAGATTTAGCTTGTATGAATCGCTATTGGTTTGATACCAATAATGGCAGTCGTTTCAGTATGTTAAGGATACATTTATATCAACGATTCAAAATTCGTTGATAGTACATTTTTCCTATATATCCTCTACTATATAGGATATATGAAAGCAAATAAATACACACATCACACGTCCTGTCTTACATTTCATTCTAAATATCCAATACTAAATGAATAATGTATCAATTCGATCTAGAAATGAATCAACAGAACCTTCTTCATTTTAGGTCTAAATTCTTCGCTTTTGTGAATACGAAAATGTGCCAATCCTTTTCTCTCCCTATCTAAATCTAATTTTCAATTGGATTGATTCATTTGAATTGATAAAATTAGGAGTTCATAAAGAAATTTTGATTAGATTATTGTATATACCACATTCAAATGAATGACATTATTATTACTGATCGGTAAAATCCATATCTGTAAAAAGGGAGAGGAGGCATTTTTTTATGGTAATAAATTCATTAATTTCGGTTATTTCTCAAAAAGAAAATGAAGAAAACAGAGGGTCTGTTGAATTTCAAGTATTCAGTTTCACCACTAAGATAAGGAGACTTACTTCACATTTGGAATTGCACAAAAAAGACTATTCATCTCAGAGAGGTTTGCGAAAAATTTTGGGAAAACGTCAACGACTACTGGCTTATTTGTCAAAAAAAAATAGAGTCCGTTATAAAGAATTAATTGATCGGTTGGATATTCGAGAGACAAAAACTCGTTAATTTAAAGAGTGATATCATTTGAACTTATTCGTTTCAATTTTGATGAACTTCTTTTTACTTTCAGCAATTCATGGAAGAATGACTCGGTAAAAAACTTATGATTGCACCAACTACAAGAAAAGACCTCATGATAGTCAATATGGGTCCTCACCACCCATCAATGCATGGTGTTCTTCGACTTATCGTTACTCTCGATGGTGAAGATGTTATTGACTGTGAACCAATATTGGGTTATTTACACAGAGGAATGGAGAAAATTGCGGAAAACCGAACAATTATACAATATTTGCCTTATGTAACACGTTGGGATTATTTAGCTACTATGTTCACAGAAGCAATAACCGTAAATGGACCCGAACAACTAGGCAATATTCAAGTACCTAAAAGGGCTAGCTATATCAGAGCCATTATGTTGGAGTTGAGTCGTATAGCTTCCCATTTGTTATGGCTTGGCCCTTTTATGGCAGATATTGGGGCACAGACCCCTTTCTTCTATATTTTTCGAGAACGAGAATTGATATATGACCTATTCGAAGCTGCCACCGGTATGCGAATGATGCATAATTATTTTCGTATCGGAGGAATAGCTGCTGATCTACCTCATGGATGGATAGATAAATGTTTGGATTTTTGCGATTATTTTTTAACAGGGGTTGCTGAATATCAAAAGCTTATTACACGGAATCCTATTTTTTTAGAACGAGTTGAGGGCGTAGGCATTATTGGAGGAGAAGAAGCACTAAATTGGGGTTTATCAGGACCAATGCTACGAGCTTCCGGAATACAATGGGACCTTCGTAAAGTTGATCATTATGAGTGTTACGAAGAATTTGATTGGGAGGTTCAATGGCAAAAAGAAGGGGATTCATTAGCTCGTTATTTAGTACGAATCAGTGAAATGACAGAATCCATAAAAATTATCCAACAGGCTCTGGAAGGAATTCCAGGGGGGCCCTTTGAGAATTTAGAAATCCGACGCTTTGATAGAGTAAAAGATACGGAATGGAATGATTTTGAATATCGATTTATTAGTAAAAAACCTTCTCCAACTTTTGAATTGTCCAAACAAGAACTTTATGTAAGAGTCGAAGCACCAAAAGGAGAATTGGGAATTTTTCTGATAGGAGATCAGAGTGTTTTTCCTTGGAGATGGAAAATTCGCCCACCGGGTTTTATCAACTTGCAAATTCTGCCTCAGTTAGTTAAAAGAATGAAATTGGCTGATATTATGACGATACTAGGTAGTATAGATATCATTATGGGAGAAGTTGATCGTTGAAATGATAATTGATAATACAACAGAACTACAAGCCATCCATTCGTTTTCCAGATTGGAATTCTTAAAAGAAGTCTATGGGATCATATGGGTGCTTGTCCCTATTTTGACTCTTGTATTAGGAATCACACTAGGTGTACTAGTAATTGTTTGGTTAGAAAGAGAAATATCTGCAGGGATACAACAACGTATTGGACCTGAATACGCTGGCCCCTTGGGAATTCTTCAAGCTCTAGCAGATGGCGTAAAACTACTTTTCAAAGAGAATCTTTTTCCATCTAGAGGGGATACTCGTTTATTCAGTATCGGACCATCCATAGCAGTCATATCCATTTTACTAAGTTATTCAGTAATTCCTTTTGGTTATCGCCTTATTCTAGCCGATCTTAGTATTGGTGTTTTTTTATGGATCGCTGTTTCAAGTCTTGCTCCCGTTGGACTTCTTATGTCAGGATATGGATCAAATAATAAATATTCCTTTTTAGGTGGTTTAAGAGCTGCTGCTCAATCAATTAGTTATGAAATACCATTAACTCTATGTGTATTATCAATCTCTCTACGTGTGATTCGGTGAGACATAAAATTTCCCCTATTTCTTTTCTTTCTAGTAAGAAAGTGAAATGAGTTGAATATATATATTTTATTTTTTTATTCAGCATTCGGGTTGATGAACTAAACCAGATAGTTATATGAGTGAAATAAAACGGCTTTTTAATTTGCAGTTAAAGGGATTGAATCTCATTTCCTATGTACAAGAATGAAATGAAAGTAAATATAAGCAAAGCAGTCGAGACTGTTTACCCCAAGATTGGTTGATTAGGCATCATGGCTTGAAGCGGGTTCAAAAGATCAACTGTATGGAGTTTTTACTATCTATTAACATAGATGTATTACCATAATGGAAGGTTAATAAAAATGAGTG